ATTGGTCGTGTATTAGCAGATGATATATATATGGGTCCACGTTGTATTGCCACTAGAAATCAAGACATCGGGATTGAACTTGTAAATCGATTTATAACCTTTCGAGTACAACCAATATCTATTCGAACTCCCTTTACCTGTAGGAGTACATCTTGGATCTGTCGATTATGCTATGGGCGGAGTCCCACTCATGGCGACCTGGTTGAGTTGGGAGAGGCTGTAGGTATTATTGCAGGTCAATCGATTGGAGAACCGGGTACTCAATTAACATTAAGAACTTTTCATACCGGCGGAGTATTCACGGGAGGTACTGCAGAACATGTGAGAGCGCCCTCTAATGGAAAAATTAAATTTAATGAGGATTTGGTTCATCCGACACGTACACGTCATGGACATCCTGCCTTTCTATGTTCTATAGACTTGTATGTAACTATTGAGAGTGAAGATATTATACATAATGTGAATATTCCACCCAAAAGTTTTCTTTTAGTTCAAAATGATCAATATGTAGAATCAGAGCAAGTGATTGCTGAGATTCGCGCGGGAACATCCACTTTGAATTTTAAAGAGAAGGTTCGAAAATATATTTATTCCGACTCAGATGGGGAAATGCACTGGAGTACCGATGTCGATCATGCACCTGAATTTACATATGGTAATGTGCATCTATTACCAAAAACAAGTCATTTATGGATATTATTAGGAGGGCCGCGCCGATCCAGTCTAGTCTCCCTTTCGCTTCACAAGGATCAAGATCAAACGAGCGCGCATTCTCTTTCTGTCAAGCAAAGGTATACTTCTAACCTCTCGGTAACTAAGAGACACAAATTCTTTAGTTCGGATTTTTATGGTAAAAAAAAAGATAGCATTCCGGATTATTCACACCTTAATCAAGTTATATGTACTGCTCATTGTAATCTCATATATCCGGCCATTCCCCGTGAGAATTCAGATTTATTGTCAAAGAGGCGAAGAAATAGATTTATTATTCCACTCCAATCGTGCGAGAACGGACTAATGTCCCCTCCGGGTATCTCGATTGAAATCCCCATAAATGGTATTTTCCGTAGAAATAGTATTCTTTCTTATTTCGATGATCCTCGGTATAGAAGAAAGAGTTCGGGAATTACTAAATATGGGACTATAGAAATGCATTCAATCCTTAAAAAGGAAGATTCGATTGAGTATCAAGGAGTCAAGGAATTTAGGCCAAAATACCAAATGAAAGTAGATCGATTTTTTTTCATTCCCGAGGAAGTTCATATCTTACCTGGATCTTCTTCCATAATGGTACGGAACAATAGTATCATTGGGGTAGATACACAAATCACTTTAAATCTAAGAAGCCGGGTAGGCGGGTTGGTCCGGGTGGAGAGAAAAAAAAAAAGAATTGAACTTAAAATATTTTCTGGAGATATCCATTTTCCTGGAGAAATAGATACGATATCCCGGCATAGCGGCGTTTTGATACCACCAGGAAGGGGAAAAGGAAATTCCAAGGAATTAAAAAAATTGAAAAATTGGATCTATGTCCAACGGATTACACCTAGCAAAAAAAAGCATTTTGTTTTGGTTCGACCTGTCGTCACATATGAAATAACGGACGGTCTAAATTTAGCAACACTTTTCCCCTCCGATATGTTGCAGGAAAGGGATATTGTGCAACTTCGAGTTATCAATTATATCCTTTATGGAAACGGCAAACCAATTCGAGGAATTTATGACACAACTATTCAATTAGTTCGGACTTGTTTAGTATTGAATTGGGACCAAGACAAAAAAAGTTCTTCTGGCGAAGAAGCCCGTGCTTCTTTTGTTGAAATAAGGATAAATGGATTGATTCGACATTTCCTAAGAATCGACTTGGCGAAATCTCCTATTTCCTATATCGGAAAAAGGAATGATCCCTCAGGTTCAGGATTGCTCTCTGATAATGGATCAGATTACACCAATATCAATCCGTTTTCCTCCATATATTCCTACTCAAAGGCAAGAATTCCACAATTCCTTAACCCAAATCAAGGAACTATTCATACGTTGTTGAATAGAAATAAAAATAAGGAATTCCAACCATTGATAATTTTGTTATCATCCAACTGTTCTCGAATGGGTCCATTCAACGATCTAAAATATCACAATGGAATAAAAGAATCAATTCATCAAAAGGATCCCCTAATTCCAATTAGGAATTCGTTGGGCCCTTTAGGATCAGCCCCCCCGATTGATAATTTTTATTTATTTTCCCACTTAATAACTCATAATCAAATCTTGTTAACTAACTATTTGCAACTTGACAATTTAAAACGGACTTTTCAAGTAATTAAATATTATTCAATGGATGAAAGTGGGAAATTTTATAATCCCGACCCATGCAGTAACATTATTTTCAATCCATTCAATTTGAATTGGTATTTTCTCCGTCACAATTATTGTGAAGAGACGTCTACAATAATTAGTCTTGGACAGTTTATTTGTGAAAATGTGTGTATAGCCAAAAACG